CCTCTGCATCTAGCATTGGGTAGACCTCATACAATAACTGTCCTAGCTCTACCCTATCTTTTGTTTCATTTCTTCTGGAACAATCACAAACACTTTTTTGATTATGGATCTACTAGCAGAAATTCAATGCGTAATCTCAGCATTCAATGTGTATTCCTGAATAATCTCATTTTTCAATTATTCAACTATTTCATTTTACCAAGTTCAACGTTAGCCAGATTAGTCAACATTTATATGTTTCGATGCAACAACAAGATGTTATTTGTAACAAGTAGTTTTGTTGGTTGGTTAATTGGTCACATTTTATTCATGAAATGGGTTGGATTGGTATTAGTCTGGATACAGCAAAATCATTCTATTCGATCTAATAAGTACCTTGTGTCAGAATTGAGAAATTCTATGGCTCGAATCTTTAGTATTCTCTTCTTTATTACCTGTGTCTACTATTTAGGCAGAATGCCGTCACCTATTTTTACTAAAAAACTGAAAGAAACCCCAGAAACGAAAGAAAGTGAGGAAGAAACAGAACAGGAAGAAGAGGGATTCACCGAAGAAGATCCTTCTCCTTCCCTTTTTTCGGAAGAAAAGGAGGATCCGGACAAAATCCAAATCGATGAAATGGAAAAGATCCGAGTGAATGGAAAGGACAAAACAAAGGATGAATTCCACTTGCACTTAAAAGAAGCATGCTATAAAAATAGCCCAACTTCGTTAGAAATACTTAAAGAAGAAAAGAAAAACTTCTTCGGGTTTGAAAAATCCCTTCTTTTTCTTCTTTTCGACTATAAACGTTGGAATCGTCCAACGCGATATATAAAAAACAATCGATTTGAAAATGCGGTAAGAAATGAAATGTCACAATATTTTTTTTATACATGTCAAAATGATGGAAAACAAAGAATTTCTTTTACATATCCACCCAGTTTATCAATTTTCTGGGAAATGATACAAAGAAAGATTTCTTTGGATACAACAGAAAAATTCTTATATGATGATGAACTATCCAATAATTGGATTTCTACAAATGAACAAAAAAGAAACAGTTTAAGCAATGAATTAAATAATAGAATTACGGTTCTAGACAAAGACATTTTTTATATAGATGTACTCGATAAAAAAACAAGATTATGCTTAGAAAACAAAAATGATAAAACTAAAAGGGAATTTTTGAAAAAAATACATGATCCTTTATTAATGGGATCCTATCGTGTTTTAATAAAAAAAATGGTTTCACCCTTTATAAATATAAATGAAACTACATTGAATAATTTAATTGATCAATTTTTTATAAATAAAATTCATAATGTTTTGCTTAATGATTCCAATTATCAAGAATTTGAACTTAAAAAACCAAAAATGAGTCAATTTGATGGAGACTCAACATTCAATCAAAACAAAAATTTGTTATTTTCCGAACAAGAACAAATTAGTTCAGAAAAGAAAGAAAGATTTTTCAATTTTTTAATTGATACAACCACAGCATATGCGTTTACTCAACCAATTTCAAAAAGAATAAACGAAATAAGAAAAAAAGTTCCTCATTGGTCACACAAATTAATTACCGATTCCGAACAATATGAAAGAGCACGTCAAAAAGACGTGGTGACGGATTATCAAATCCGCACAAGGAAATCGAAACGTGTAGTGATTTATACGACTAAGCAAGATAATAATGATCCTAACACGGCTATAACTCACCACGCAGACGAAGTGGCTTTGACACGGTATGCCCAACAATCTGATTTTCGTCGATATATAATCAAAGGTTCCATGCGTGCTCAAAGACGTAAAATTCTTATTTTGGAATTGTTTCAAGCAAAAGTACATTCGCCACTTTTTTTCAACCGAACAAAGGAAGCCTCTTTTTATTCTGTGTATGTTGTTACACTTATTAGACGAGTTCAAAGGTATATGAGAAAAAAACCAGAAATTCCACTTTCTCAACAGGAAAAATTAAAGGAACAAGAAATCAAGAAAGAAGAATTAGCGGAAAAAAAATTAGAAGAATTTGTATTAAAGCAAAGGGAAGAAAAAGCAAAACTAGAAGAAGATAAACGAATAAAAGTAGCCGAAACCTGGGATACCATCCCGTTTGCTCAAATACTAAGGGGTTTGATGTTAATGACTCAGTCTATTTTTAGAAAATATATTCTAATTCCTTTATTGATAATAGCAAAAAATATTGTTCGTCTACTATTATTCCAACGTGCTGAGTGGTCTGAAGATTTCGATGACTGGAGTAAAGAACGACATATTAAATGTACCTATAATGGTGTTCAATTATCAGAAACCGAATTTCCTAAAAACTGGTTAACAGATGGTATTCAGATAAAGATAGTATTTCCTTTCTATCTAAAACCTTGGCACACATCCCGAGATCTAATAAAAAAACAAAATCAAACAGATGATTATTGTTTTTTAACAGTTTTGGGAACAGAAACCGACATTCTTTTTGGTCCTCCCCGAAAATACCCTTCTTTTTTTAACCGTATTTTTAAACAATTAGGCAAAAATATTCGAAAGTTTCCAAATGCAAGAAAATTTTGGATTATGAAAATCCTTCTATTTTTTAAAAAAATAAAAAAAATGTTAAAGGGAAATCGAATTCTAGGATTTGGAGTGAGCGAAGAATCTAGGGAAATAAAAAAAGAAAAAGATTCGATAATTACTAATCATATGATTCATGAATCGTCCATTCAAACTCGATTCCTGAATCGGACAAATTCTTCAGTGCCAGAAAAAAAAATAAAAGATTTGGCTAATCGAACAAGGACAATAAAAAAAAAAATAGAAAAAATATCAAAAGACAATAGAAAATTAAATATTAATTCTAACAAAACACATTATAGTACGAAACGATTCGAATCGTTTAAAAATATTGGTCAAATATTAAAAAGAGGAAATGTTCGATTAATCCGTAAAATAAATTATATTTTAAAATTTTTTAGCGAAAAGATATACGTCGATATATTTCTATCCATCATTAATATTCCCAGAATTAATACACAACTTTTTCTTGAATCAACAAAAAACTGGATTGATAAATCGATTTACACTAATGAAAATGAAAAAAATCATGAAAGGTTTGAGAAAACAAATAAAAAAAAAAATTCGTTTATTTCGAATATAAAAAAAGCATTTTTGCTGTTTTTTAGTAATGACGAGATTAATAAGAATTCGAATATTTTTTCTAATTTGGCTTTTTTGTCACAAGCCTACGTATTTTACAAATTATCTCAAACCCCGATTTTTGACTTATACAAGGTAAGATCTGTTCTTCAGTATCGCGGAATGTCGTTATTTCTTAAAAATGAAATAAAAGATTATTTTGGAACCCAAGGAATAACTCATTCCGAGCTAAAGACTAAAAAACTTCCGAATTCTGGAATGAATCAATGGAAAAACTGGTTAAAATTGCAAAGTAATTATCAATATGATTTATCCCAGATAAAATGGTCTCAATTAGTACCCAAAAAAGTGCGGAATAGAATAACTGAACATTTTGCCATTGAAAATACAAATAATATTGAAAACTTTTTATTCTTATTGCCAAATAAAAAATCAAATTTTAAAAAGAACTATAGATATGATGTTTTATCATATAAATTTCTTTATTATGAAGATAAAAACAATTCATATACATATAGTTATGGGAGCCCATTCCAAGTAAATAAGACCAATGAATTTTCTTCTATTTATAATTACAACCTAAATAAAGACAAATTCATTGACATGTGGTGGAATATCCCTATCACTAATTATTTAGGAATAAAAAATATTATGGATATGGATATAGAGAAAAAGACCGATAGAAAATTTTTGGATTTGAAAATTATTCATTTTTGTCTTCGAAAGAAAGTCAACATTGAGGCCTGGGTCGATATCAGTATTGGCAGGAATGAAAATACTAAAACTGAACTTAAGAGTTATCAAATTGTTGATAAAATTGATAAGAAAGGTATTTTTTACACACCAATTTATCAAGAAATCAACCAACCCCATAAAAAAAAAAACGTTTTGGATTGGATGGGAATGAATGAAGAAATACTAAGTCGTCCCATATCAAATCTAGACTTTTGGTTTTTCTCCGAATTTCTCTTCTTTTATAATGCATATAAAATGAAACCTTGGTTTATACCAATAAATTTTCTTTTTTCAAATTCGAATGTAAGTGAAAATTTTAGTGAAAATAAAAACATCAATAGAAATAAAAAAACGAATCCCTTTATACCTTCAAATGAAAAAAAATATTTTGAATTAAAAAATAAGAATCAAGGCGAAAATGAATTTATAAGTAAAGAAACTCTTGGATCAGATGGTCAAGACAACTCTGAATCTGTTTTCTCAAATGGACAAAAAGATATTGAAGAAGATTATATAGGATCAGATCTGAAAAAGCCTAGAAAGAAAAAAAAATCCAAGAGTGGTATAGAAACAGAAATGGATCTCTTACTGAAAAGATATTGGCTTGTTCAACTCAGATGGGACAAAACCTTGGAGAAAAAACTGCTGAATAATATCAAAGTATATTGTTTCCTGCTTAAATTGATAAATCCAATAGAAATTGCTATCTCCGCTGTAGAAAAAAGAGAAATGAATTTAGATATACTACCACGTAACGAGGATTTAATTTGTAGAGAATTGGCGGAAAGGGGACTACTCATTATTGAACCGTTTCGTCTGTCTGTAAAAGACAACGGCCAATTTATTATATATCAAACGATAGGTATTTCATTGGTGCATAAGAGTAAACACCAAAAAAATCAAAAACGATATAGTGAAAATGTTGATAAAAGCATTTTCGGTGAACGAGACAAAAACCATTTTGACTTGCTTGCTCCTGAAAATATTTTATCTCCTAGGCGTCGAAGAGAATTGAGAATTCTAATTTGTTTAAATTCAAGGAATAATAATAAAGGTATGAATACAAACCCAACATTTTATAATGGAACTCAGGTAAAAAATTGTAGTCCATTTTTTGATGAAAACAAAGATATTGATCGAGATAAAAATACACTTAGAAAATTAAAATTATTTCTTTGGCCAAATTATAGATTGGAAGATTTAGCTTGTATGAATCGTTATTGGTTTGATACTAATAACGGAAGTCGTTTTAGTATCTTACGAATCCATATGTATCCACAATTAAAAATAAATTTATGATCCATTTGTCTTATAGATTCCCTATTATTTGATAGAGAAATAGATGTACACACGCCTTGTCATACATTCAAGTCTGATACATGAATACTAATTCAATGAATTATCAATTGGATCTTGAAAAGAATCAAGAGAATTTTATTTATTAAGTTTCTTTGATAAAATGTATCAATAAAATAAGGTTAAGATATTGTATATAACAGAGTAAAACAGATGGCATTATTATTACTGATCCGTAAAATTCCATATTTTGTAAAAATAAAAAAGGTAAGGAAGAGTAAGAATTTATGAAACAAAATTCATTCATATCTGTTATTTCGAATGAAAAAAAAGAAGAAAATAGGGGGTCTGTTGAATTTCAAGTATTGTGTTTTACCAATAAGATACGAAGACTTACTTCACATTTGGAATTGCACAAAAAAGATTATTCATCACAAAGAGGTTTACGAAAAATTCTGGGAAAACGTCAACGACTACTGGCTTATTTGTCAAATAAAAACAGAATACGTTATAAAGAATTAATCAGCCAATTGAACATTCGAGAACTAAAAACACGTTAATTTGAAGAGTTGTTTTGAATTATTTGATTTATTAGATCTTGAATTGAATTTTGATGAACTTTTTTTGTTTTCATCAATTCATGGAAAAATGAATTCGTGAAAAAATGAATCGGGGAAAAACCTATGACTGTACCAACTTCCAGAAAAGACCTCATGATAGTCAATATGGGCCCTCACCATCCATCAATGCATGGCGTTCTCCGACTCATCGTTACTTTAGACGGTGAAGATGTTATTGACTGTGAACCAATAGTGGGTTATTTACACAGAGGTATGGAAAAAATTGCGGAAAACCGAACAATTATACAATATTTGCCTTATGTAACACGTTGGGATTATTTAGCTACTATGTTCACAGAAGCAATAACTGTAAATGGACCCGAACAATTGGGAAATATTCAAGTCCCTAAAAGGGCTAGCTATATCAGAGTAATCATGTTGGAATTAAGTCGTATAGCTTCTCATTTGTTATGGCTCGGCCCCTTTATGGCAGATATTGGTGCGCAGACCCCCTTCTTCTATATTTTCAGAGAAAGAGAGTTGATATATGATTTATTCGAAGCTGCCACCGGTATGAGAATGATGCATAATTATTTTCGTATTGGAGGAGTAGCTGCCGATCTACCTTATGGGTGGATAGATAAATGTTTAGATTTTTGTGATTATTTTTTAATAGGACTTACTGAATACCAACAACTTATTACGCGAAATCCTATTTTTTTAGAACGAGTTGAAAACATAGGCATTATTAGTGGAGAAGAAGCAATAAATTGGGGTTTATCAGGACCGATGTTACGAGCTTCCGGAATACAATGGGATCTTCGTAAAGTTGATCATTATGAGTGTTACGACGAATTTGATTGGGAAGTTCAATGGCAAAAAGAAGGAGACTCATTAGCTCGTTATTTAATCCGAATCAGTGAAATGGCAGAATCTATAAAAATTATTCAACAAGCGTTAGAAGGAATTCCGGGGGGTCCTTATGAAAATTTAGAAATTCGACGCTTTAATAAAATAAAATATCCTGAATGGAATGATTTTGAATATCGATTCATTAGTAAAAAACCATCTCCTGCTTTTGAATTGTCGAAACAAGAACTGTATGTAAGAGTAGAAGCCCCAAAAGGCGAATTAGGAATCTTTTTGATAGGAGATCAGAGTGTTTTTCCTTGGCGATGGAAAATTCGCCCGCCGGGTTTTATCAATTTGCAAATTCTTCCTCAGTTAGTTAAAAAAATGAAATTGGCTGATATTATGACGATACTAGGTAGCATAGATATCATTATGGGAGAAGTTGATCGTTGAAATGATAATTGATATAACAAAAGTACAAGCTATCAATTCTTTTTCCAGATTGGAATCCTTAAAAGAGGTTTATGGGACTATATGGCTGCTTTTCCCTATTTTGATTCTCGTATTGGGAATCACAATAGGTGTACTAGTAATTGTGTGGTTAGAAAGACAAATATCCGCAGGTATACAACAACGTATTGGACCTGAATATGCCGGTCCTTTGGGAATTCTTCAAGCTCTGGCGGACGGAACAAAACTACTTTTTAAAGAAAACCTTCTTCCGTCTAGAGGGGATACGTATTTGTTTAGTATTGGACCCTCTATAGCAGTTATATCAATTCTACTAAGTTATTCAGTAATTCCTTTTGGTTCTCGACTTGTTCTAGCCGATTTAAGTATTGGTGTTTTTTTATGGATTGCCATTTCAAGTATTTCTCCAATTGGACTTCTTATGTCAGGATATGGATCAAATAATAAATATTCCTTTTTAGGTGGTCTACGGGCAGCTGCTCAATCAATTAGTTATGAAATACCATTAACTCTATGTGTGTTAGCAATATCTCTACGTGTGATTCGTTGAAACATGGGTCTACCCTTGCCTCATTTCTTTTTATTTTGGGTTTCTAAGAATAAAAATGAAATGGATTGAATAGTATCTTCCTTTTTGTTAGTTACTGATCGGGTTGATAAAGTAAACCAGATAGTTAGATGAGTGAAAGAAAACAGCTTTCAAATTTGCAGTAAAAAGTTGAATCTCATTGCCTATGTACAAGGGTTAAACAAAAATAAACATAAGCAGTCAAGGCTGTTTCCCCCAAGATTGGTTATCCTGACTTGAAGCGGGTTGAAACGAATTATGGAGTTTTTACTTTCTTTTTTTTTCTCTGTATAAAAATGGATGATATGAATTACCATAGAGGTTGAATAAACATGAGTGGATGGTTAGGAACACCAAAGTACACAAAGGATTTGTAATAGAGATTGTGTAACTTATCCGACGAGATATTTTTACATAAAATAAATACGAATTGAGGCTTTAAATTTGTAGAAATGATCAAGTAGTACTCCCACAAATTCCGATCCAGAGTATGCTCCTATCCACTGATTAAGTGAATAACTATCAGGAACGAAGTAATCTTTTACTTTTTTATTTTAAGACTAAAAAAAATCCAGGAAATAAGAGGTCGAAAAAAAAAAGATAATATGAATATAAAAATATATAACTGGAATTATAAAAAAAAATATTTTTCCAATATCCATATTCAAGCATTAAGTTATTACTAAAAAAAAAATGGAAATTCTTGAAAGTTAGTTTAAAGTAAAGGATGAGATCAATTCCGAAGCATTTGTTAGAGCATAGCAGACAGAATTTCATTGGTCTAATTCAGGATTTTTCGATTGATTTGAAATTTACTTCTTCTACAAGCATATGAAGATTTAAAGAATATCAATCAGTCCTTAGATTTATTTATGGCTCTTGAGGAGCCGTATGAGGTGAAAATCTCATGTACGGTTCTGTAATAGCGATGACAAGAGTGATTTTCTCATCGACTATGATTATCTAACAGTTTAAGTACAGTTGATATAGTTGAGGCACAATCAAAATATGGTTTTTTGGGATGGAATTTGTGGCGGCAACCTATAGGGTTTATTGTTTTTATAATTTCTTCTCTAGCTGAATGCGAGAGATTGCCTTTTGATTTACCAGAAGCAGAAGAAGAATTAGTAGCAGGTTATCAAACCGAATATTCCGGTATTAAATTTGGTTTATTTTATGTTGCGTCTTATCTAAATCTACTAATCTCTTCTTTATTTGTAACCGTTCTTTATTTGGGTGGTTGGAATCTTTCTATTCCACACATAGTCATTTCTGGCTTTTTTGAAATAAATAAAATAGATGGAGTTTTTGGAACGACAATTAGTATTTTCATTACATTAGCTAAAACTTTTTTGTTCTTGTTCATTCCTATCACAACAAGATGGACTTTACCTAGACTGAGAATGGACCAATTATTAAATCTTGGATGGAAATTTCTTTTACCTATTTCTTTAGGTAATCTATTATTAACAACTTCTTCCCAACTCCTTTCATTATAAATTCTAAAAAAAAAGAATATTTTATATTCACTCTAACTTAATTCACAACTTGTCCCAAACAAGAGAAAGAAACAAAATCTTATTTTTTTTTATTGATATTTACTATATGTTCCCTATGGTAACTGGGTTCATCAATTATGGTCAACAAACAATACGTGCGGCAAGGTACATTGGTCAAGGTTTTATGATTACTTTATCCCACGCTAATCGTTTACCCGTAACTATTCAATATCCGTATGAAAAATTGATCACATCAGAGCGTTTTCGTGGTCGAATTCATTTTGAATTTGATAAATGCATTGCTTGTGAAGTATGTGTTCGTGCATGTCCTATAGATTTACCCGTTGTTGATTGGAAATTGGAAACGGATCTTCGAAAGAAACGGTTGCTTAATTATAGCATTGATTTCGGAATTTGTATTTTTTGTGGTAATTGTGTTGAGTATTGTCCAACAAATTGTTTATCAATGACTGAAGAATATGAGCTTTCGACTTATGATCGTCACGAATTAAATTATAATCAAATTGCTCTGGGCCGTTTACCAATATCAATAACTGATGATTACACAATTCGACCAATTTTGAATTCACCTCAACCAAAAGAGCAATTCCGTGATTGAAGAGCAATTCTCAATTATTAAATTTCTTTTTTTTTCTTGTTCAATAACTATAAATTTTGATTATTCAATATTCCTATTTATTGGTGAAAATCGAAACTTTATTTGGATTTTAAATATGTTTACTGTAATTGTAATGGTTTTAAATAGTTTTAGTTGCGAACTACCCAAAGCAATGCGATAGGTTCAATAACTTTACTTTACTCACATCAAGTGATACGCATTAGGATTTAAAATCAAAAATGCATAAACTTTTTTTTCCTGTTCAAGTCAATAAAATCATGAAACATTCCGATTTTTTTATTTCTTATTTTACATATAATGGATTTACCTGGACCAATACATGATTTTCTTTTAGTTTTTCTGGGGTCGGGCCTTATATTAGGTGGTCTAGGAGTAGTATTATTTACCAATACAATTTTTTCTGCTTTTTCGTTAGGATTGGTTCTTGTTTGTATATCTTTATTCTATATTCTAGCAAATTCCCATTTTGTAGCTTCTGCACAACTCCTTATTTATGTGGGAGCTATAAATATATTAATAATATTTTCTGTAATGTTCATGAATGGTCCGGAATATGACACAGATTTCCGTCTGTGGACTGTGGGGGACGGGATTACCTTATTGGTTTGTGCAAGTCTTTTTGTTTCATTAACTATTACTATTCTAAATACGTCCTGGTATGGGATTATTTGGACTACAAAATCAAATCAGATTCTAGAACAAGATCTGATAAGCGCTAGTCAACAAATAGGAATTCATTTATCAACCGATTTTTTTCTTCCATTTGAACTCATTTCAATAATTCTTTTAGTTGCTTTAATAGGTGCAATTGGCGTGGCTCGTCAATAATAATTCATTTGATTTTTTAAAATAGCAATCAAAAAAAATGATATTTTATCATATTCATTTTCATTCTAGTCAATCAAATTGGTTTAATTCAATTTATTATTCTATTATCATATCATTTTTTTGTTCTTCATTTTTTTTTGTATTATAACTTATTATATTCTAGTTAATCAAATGGGTTTAATTGTTGTTCATATTCAAATGAATAGAGATTGATAAGGAGTTGGTCAATGATACTCGAACATGTACTTGTTTTGAGTGCTTTTTTATTTTCGATCGGCATTTATGGATTAGTCACGAGTCGAAATTTGGTTCGGGCTCTGATGTGTCTTGAACTTATATTGAATGCAGTTAATCTAAATTTTGTAACATTTTCTGATTTTTTTGATAGTCGCCAATTAAAAGGAAATATTTTCTCAATTTTTGTTATAGCTATTGCAGCCGCTGAAGCAGCTATTGGCCCGGCTATTGTTTCTTCAATTTATCGTAACAGAAAATCAATTCGTATCAATCAATCGAATTTATTGAATAAATAGTTATAGTATTTATTTTTTCATTTTTTTAGTCTAAAATTTTATTCTAGAAATTGAAATTTGAATAATCATTAATTCAAATTAAATTCCTAGATATCACACTTTAAGATATACTTTCACAAATGTAAGAAATCAAAGTATTTTGGACCTCTTTTACATTAATATCTATTTTATATTTAGTTTCTAATATTCTAATAAGTCGCCGATCCAATCCAGAATTAGATTGAACTTCTGGGAAATCATCGATTCGTCTGGTAATTTATTCATCTGGTATTTTAATATGTATTTCATTTACTTTACTAGAACTAGAACTAGATCGAAAATTAATGAAGTTAAAAAAATTATAGATCCAATGTCACATTCAGTTAAGATTTATGATACATGTATAGGATGTACTCAATGTGTCCGAGCTTGCCCCACAGATGTATTAGAAATGATACCTTGGGATGGATGTAAGGCTAAACAAATAGCTTCTGCTCCAAGAACAGAGGATTGTGTTGGTTGTAAGAGATGTGAATCTGCTTGTCCAACAGATTTTTTAAGCGTTCGAGTTTATTTATGGCATGAAACAACTCGCAGTATGGGTCTAGCTTATTGATACGTTTCAGAAAATTCCATTTGAATCCATTTATTCTATCATTGGATTTTTTTTACCGACAAAAACCCGTACCCCAAAAAATATCTTTTTGGGTACGGGTTTTTTTGGCCCAAGTGTATCTTGTCTTTACTATGAATTATTTTCCATGGTTAACAACAATTGTAGTTTTACCCATATTTGCAGGTTCTTTAATTTTCTTATTTCCTCATAGAGGAAATAAGGTTATCCGCTGGTATACTATATGTATATCCATTTTAGAGCTCCTTCTAACAACTTATGCGTTTTGTTATCATTTCCAACCGGACGATCCATTAATCCAACTGTCAGAAGATTATAAATGGATCCAATTTTTTGATTTCCATTGGAGATTAGGAATTGACGGACTTTCGATAGGACCCATTTTACTGACGGGATTCATCACCACTTTAGCTACTCTAGCGGCTTGGCCGGTTACTCGAGATTCTCGATTATTCCATTTCCTAATGTTAGCAATGTATAGTGGTCAAATAGGATCATTTTCGTCCCGAGACCTTTTACTTTTTTTCCTAATGTGGGAATTAGAATTAATTCCTGTTTATCTACTTTTATCCATGTGGGGAGGAAAAAAACGTCTCTACTCGGCTACGAAATTTATTTTGTATACTGCAGGGGGTTCCATTTTTCTATTACTGGGAGTTCTGGGTATTGGTTTATATGGTTCCAATGAACCGACATTAAATTTGGAAACATTAATTAATCAATCGTATCCTGTAGCATTAGAAATAATATTCTATATTGGATTTTTTATTGCTTTTGCTGTCAAATTGCCGATTATACCTTTACATACATGGTTACCAGATACCCACGGAGAAGCACATTACAGTACTTGTATGCTTCTAGCTGGAATCTTATTAAAAATGGGAGCATATGGATTGATTCGGATCAATATGGAATTATTACCTCACGCTCATTCTATATTTTCTCCTTGGTTGATAATAATAGGCACAATACAAATAATCTATGCAGCTTCAACATCTCCCGGGCAACGTAATTTAAAAAAAAGAATAGCCTATTCCTCTGTATCTCACATGGGTTTCATAATTATAGGAATTAGTTCTATAACTGATACGGGGCTTAATGGGGCCATTTTACAAATAATTTCTCATGGATTTATTGGTGCTGCACTTTTTTTCTTAGCGGGAACGAGTTACGATAGAATACGTCTTGTTTATCTCGACGAAATGGGCGGAATAGCGATTCCAATGCCAAAAATATTCACACTCTTTAGTAGCTTTTCAATGGCATCCCTTGCACTACCGGGAATGAGTGGTTTCATTGCAGAATTAATAGTATTTTTTGGAATAATTACCAGCCAAAAATATCTATTAATACCTAAAATACTAATTATTTTTGGAATGGCAATTGGAATGGTATTAACTCCTATTTATTTATTATCTATGTTACGTCAAATGTTCTATGGATATAAATTATTTAACAGTACAAACTCTTACTTTTTTGATGCTGGGCCGCGAGAGTTGTTTGTTTCGACTTCTATCTTTCTGCCAGTACTAGGTATTGGAGTTTACCCAGATTTCGTTCTCTCACTATCAGTTGAGAAAGTGGAAGCTATTGTATCGAATTTTTTTTATAGATAGATTTCTTTTCATTTGATTAAATCAAATGAAAAGGAAGTTTTCTTTACATAACAAAGAAACAAAACTGAATCGCAATTCGAATCAGGCATGTTTAACGTTTGTGAGAACCGTTTAAATCATGATTTAAACGGTTCTCACCTGCTTATAATAAACTTGCTTATGTCTTGTCCTATATTTGTATTTGTAAGGTCTTTTCTTCCATTTAATTAAGCGTTAATGGAAATGAACCATAACTATGTAGCCCTATTCCTAATAGATTGACCCCAAAATAGCATATCCAAATTATAAGAAAACCTATAAACGCCACAATTGCAGAACTTGCACTCCGAAAATTTCTATTTGTTCGGATATGTAAATAAATTGCAAATACGGTCCAAGTGATAAATGCCCAAGTTTCTTTGGGGTCCCAATTCCAATACGATCCCCACGCCTCATTGGCCCATACTGCTCCTGAAAGAATACCCATAGTTAAAAAGATAAAGCCTAGACTAATAACACGATAACTCCAATGATCCAGCTGTTCAATCAATTGGGATCTGTAATAATTTCGAACATAAAAGGGCGAAGTGTTTTGGACACTATTGCTTTTTTCATTCATGTATTGAATCTCAGCGAAGAAAAATGACTTATTTAATACATATTTTCGTTTATCAAAAATATATTTTTGAAATGTAATCGTTAGAAGTGTTACTGATAATAATGATCCACATAAAAGAGCTGCATAACCTAATACCATCATACTTACATGCATCATTAACCATTGAGATTGGAGAGCGGGTACTAATATTGCGGATTGATGCATTTCTGTTAAAAAGCCCGACGTAGCAAATCCTTGAGTCAAAATAGCACTTGGCGCAGTTATTGCACTTAACGAATTTTTATCTTTTTTTAAAAAATATGGAATCAAATGAATAAGGTAGAAACTCCAGGAAAGGAAGATTAATGATTCATATAGATCACTTAATGGTAAATGTTTCCAATAAAACCAACGAGTAATTAATAATCCTGTTAGACAGAAAAAAGTAACTATCATGCCGTTTTCGAATGAATTATATAGTCCTACTTTTTCATTGACTAATAAAGTGATCAAATGGAGTATAATTACAACGGAAACCGTTGAAAAGGAAATATGAGTTAAAATATGCTCTAAAGTGGAAAAAATCATAATATAAAATTAAAAAAAAAATGCATTTTCATTATTTATTATAGGTTATAGGACTGGGTGAAATTTTTTAAGAATTTCAACAATGTCATGCCGCCACTCGGACTCGAACCGAGATGCTCTCGCACTGCTTCCTAAGAGCAGCGTGTCTACCGATTTCACCATAGCGGCTTGTTTGAAATCATAATAACCCATTTTTATTTATTCGTCGAGATTAATTCAATATAATATTTTCTTTTTTGAACCATTTCAATTAAATAAAAATGACTACAAAAGTATTTGCAAACCAAAATTGAAATGGTTCATATTCATGATAATAATAACTTTTTTCGTTATTTTTTTTGTATTTTAAATCAATTTTAAATTTATAGTACTCTTTTAATTTGTCAACGGACTTTTGTATAGTTTATGTTTTCTTGAAATAAAACCTTGTAACTAGAAGATTCTTCTTTTCAGCCCAGGATAGACCTCAATAAAGGTCTTTCTCACTTTCTTTTTTCTTTTTTTGATAAAAAAAAAGAATTTTTTAGCTGATTTCAAAACTAACAAATAACAAATACATAGATTATTTCACTACATAAAAAAAGCGAATAGTTTGGATCCAAAATTCAACACGGCATCGAAAGGATTTTTTCTTTAAATAGATAGTTTTTTATCCAAAATAAACAAATTGGTAGAATTTTTACGGGTAAGTATTGAACCGGATATAGCATATAAAAAAATCCGGATCTCTATTGAAACGTTTTTCAAAAACAAAAAAAAAATTCTTTCCACATATATATAATATTCAAGTAAAACTAAAATATAGTTTTAAATTTAAAGGGCTTTTTATTTATTTTCAACGGGGGAATATAGAGAATATAGCAACTTCAAGAAATAATGCTTCCGGAAGTTAAAGTTGAACCACTTTCTATTTGTCTTTTTTTACAAAATAGATAGAAAAAACTTTTCTGAGTTTTTTTATTGTATTGTGACAAAATAAATATATATAAATATATTAAAGGGTTGATTAAGGGTTGATGGGGAAAAAAATCCCCATCTTATATCTTATAAATAACAAAAATAGACTCAAAAAAAGGTGATGAAATATTCTCTATATATAGTTTTTCAAACAAAAAGTACTATTTTATGGTCGGCTTAAGAGTTGTTATTTTCCATATCATAAACAAAAAGTCCCAATTTTATATAGTTCGAAATATTTAGTAAATCCAAACTTATTTAAAATTTAAATCGTTTCTTTTCGATATTTTTGATTCTAAATAAAAAAGGAAATTATTCCGAATTTGGTATACCTTTTTTCTTTGAGTCACGTGGATTTGGATTATTCCAAGGTTTGATTACTTATTTTTCTTACAAAAAAACTTTTGGAATTCCCAGTAGCAATAGATTTTGCTAAAGAAAAGGCTTTTAACGCTGCCCAATGCCCCTTTTTTTTCCAAAGATTTTTTCGAATACGCTTTTTGTAAATCGAAGTACGTTTTTTTGGAACTGCCATTTCAATTTGAATTGATTATTCAGTGTTAGATTTGGATGTGAAAGACATCTAGTGTTCAAACGAATCTTTGTTTTCTATTAATTATCTATGTATTTAGATTCTAGACGATACCCTCTATTATTCAATTTTTGAAAATGGCAAAACATAATATAACTATAAACTAGAAATATATTTTCTATATTTTGCTTCTATTTCTTTTTGCTGTGTTACATTTAATTTCCATGTATGTAGCAAATCACATTGAAAACTTTAATAACCCAACCTTTAAATTAGATTTAAATTGAAAAACTTAAATTCATTTTTGAAAATATATCGAAGTTTTTATTTTCAAATTGAAATGATCTCAATAAATGAATTTGTTTAAAAGATCCAAGATTTTAGGCATTTTTTTATTCTATGTTATAGAAACTAGAAAGTAAAGTTAAAGTAACCGATATAAAAAATCGATAACTAAAAAAATAGAAGTTTTTCTATGTTTTTGTTTGGAATAGAAGACAATCAAATCATTTTGCATAAAATAAGTTATTAATTGTGAATAACCTACAAAATAAATTAATAAAAATATTTCATTTTTTTTATCATTATTGACTTTATTAGATCTTTTAATAGATTTTAAGATTTTGTTTAGCCTTTAATTCTGCAATTCTGAATATATTTTCGAAATAACTTAAATCGAAATGAAAGTGGAATTTGTTTTATCTTCCTATGCAATATTTTGCATTTATTCTTACGTATTCACTTTTACTAACAAATACATTATTTGAATTTGACCAATTATAATTTCGTGGTTTGAATATTAAAAAAATACTTCCACATCAATATTAATATTTGATATCGACTTGAAAAAAACAAAAAAAAATTCTATTTCGATTTAAGTTATTAGATATCTTAATTTTTTTATTGATTTCTTTCAAAAGAGGCAAGAGCCTATGAATTGTAAACAAAAAAATAAATATTAATTAAATAAAAAAAAAATATAAAAATTTTCTATTCTATTATGGAACATATATACCAATATGCATGGATCATACCCTTACTTCCACTTCCAGTTCCTTTGTTAATAGGAGCTGGGCTTTTATTTTTTCCGATAGCAACAAAAAATCTTCGACGGATATGGGCTTTTTCGAGTATTTCGTTGTTAAGTATAGTTATGGTTTTTTCGATGAATCTGTCTATTCAGCAAATAAATAGTAATTTTATTTACCAATATGTCTGGTCTTGGACCATTAATAATGATTTTTCTTTAGAATTTGGCTACTTGCTCGATCCACTTACTTCTATTATGTCAATGTTAATTACTACTGTTGCAATTCTGGTTCTTATTTATAGTGATAATTATATGTCTCATGATCAGGGATATTTGCGATTTTTTGCGTATATGAGTTTTTTCAATACGTCGATGTTGGGTTTAGTTACTAGTTCAAATTTGATACAAATTTATATTTTTTGGGAATTAGTTGGAATGTGTTCATATCTATTAATAGGTTTTTGGTTCACAAGGCCTATTGCCGCAAATGCTTGTCAAAAAGCGTTTGTGACTAATCGTGTAGGAGATTTTGGTTTATTATTAGGAATTTTAGGTCTTTATTGGATAACAGGTAGTTTCGAATTTCGGGATTTGTTTGAAATATTCAATAACTTAATTAATGCTAATCAGGTCAATTCCTTATTTTGTATTTTATGTGCTTTCTTATTATTTGCTGGTGCAATTGCTAAATCTGCCCAATTTCCCCTTCATGTATGGTTACCCGATGCTATGGAGGGACCTACCCCTATTTCAGCTCTTATACATGCTGCTACCATGGTAGCAGCGGGAATTTTTCTAGTCGCTCGACTGCTTCCTCTTTTCATAGTTATACCTTACATAATGTATGGAATATCCTTTATAGGTATAATAACAGTACTTTTAGGCGCGACTCTCGCTCTTGCTCAAAAAGACATTAAGCGAAGTTTAGCTTATTCTACAATGTCTCAATTGGGTTATATGATGTTAGCTCTAGGTATGGGTTCTTATCGAGCGGCTTTATTTCATTTGATTACTCATGCTTATTCAAAAGCATTATTGTTTTTAGGGTCCGGATCTATTATTCATTCAATGGAAACTATTGTTGGATATTCTCCGGATAAAAGTCAGAATATGGTTCTTATGGGGGGGTTAACAAAACATGTGCCAATTACAAAAAATGCTTTTTTAATAGGTACACTTTCTCTTTGTGGTATTCCACCGCTTGCTTGTTTTTGGTCCAAAGATGAAATTCTTAATGATAGTTGGATCTATTCGCCAATTTTTGCAATAATAGCTTATTTCACAGCTGGATTAACCGCCTTTTATATGTTTCGAATCTATTTACTTACGTTTGAAGGCCATTTAAACCTTTTTTTTAAAAATTACAGTGGAAAAAAAAGTAGTTCGTTTTATTCAATATCTTTATGGGGTAAAAAAGAATTAAAAAGGATTAATCCAAAATTTACTTTATTAACCTTATTAACACTGAATAATAAAGAAAAGACTCATTTCTTTTCGAAAAAACCATATCAAATTGATAGAAATTTCCTAAAAATGATGCGACCTTTTCTTACTATTACTGATACTGATTTTGCCAATAAGAATATTTCTTTATATCCTCATGAATCGGACAATACTATGTTATTTCCTCTGATTGTATTGATTCTGTTTACTTTTTTTATTGGATTCATAGGAATTCCATTTAATAAAGAAGAAATGGATTTGGATATATTAACTAAATGGTTAAATCCATCTATAAATCTTTTACATTCAAATTCGAATGATTCCGTAGATTGGTATGATTTTGTGATAAATGCAACTTTTTCGGTGAGTATAGCCTATTTAGGAATATTTATAGCCTTCTTTTTGTATAAACCCATTTATTCATCGTTAAAAAGTTTTGACTTAATCAATTCATTTGATAAAAAAGGTCAAAAGAGAGTTTTTGGGGACAAAATATTAAATATAATATATAATTGGTCTGCTAACCGCGGTTATATAGATGCTTTTTATGAAATATTCTTAATTAAGGGTGTAAGAGCTTTAGCTGAACTAATTTCTGCTTTTGATAGACGAATAATTGATGGGATTCCGAATGGTTTTGGTGTTACAAGTTTTTTTGTAGGGGAGGGTATCAAGTATGTAGGAGGGGGTCGAATCTCCTCGTATCTTTTTTGGTATTTATTCTATGTATGCATTTTTTTATTAATTTACTATTTTGTTTTCTAAGCATAATCTTGTTTTTTTATCGAGTACATCTATATAAAAAATGTCTTTGTCTAGAACCGTAATTCTATTATTTAATTCATTGCTTAAACTGTTTCTTTTTTGTTCATTTGTAGAAATCCAATTATTGGATAGTTCATCATCATATAAGAATTTTTCTGTTGTATCCAAAGAAATCTTTCTTTGTATCATTTCCCAGAAAATTGATAAACTGGGTGGATATGTAAAAGAAATTCTTTGTTTTCCATCATTTTGACATGTATAAAAAAAATATTGTGACATTTCATTTCTTACCGCATTTTCAAATCGATTGTTTTTTATATATCGCGTTGGACGATTCCAACGTTTATAGTCGAAAAGAAGAAAAAGAAGGGATTTTTCAAACCCGAAGAAGTTTTTCTTTTCTTCTTTAAGTATTTCTAACGAAGTTGGGCTATTTTTATAGCATGCTTCTTTTAAGTGCAAGTGGAATTCATCCTTTGTTTTGTCCTTTCCATTCACTCGGATCTTTTCCATTTCATCGATTTGGATTTTGTCCGGATCCTCCTTTTCTTCCGAAAAAAGGGAAGGAGAAGGATCTTCTTCGGTGAATCCCTCTTCTTCCTGTTCTGTTTCTTCCTCACTTTCTTTCGTTTCTGGGGTTTCTTTCAGTTTTTTAGTAAAAATAGGTGACGGCATTCTGCCTAAATAGTAGACACAGGTAATAAAGAAGAGAATACTAAAGATTCGAGCCATAGAATTTCTCAATTCTGACACAAGGTACTTATTAGA